AGAAAAAATTTTTGTCCAAACCCTAATTGGTCGTGTATTAGCGGACGATATATATATGGGGATACGCTGCATTGCCACTCGAAATCAAGATATTGGGATTGGACTTGCCAATCGATTCATAACTTTTCGAGCACAACCAATATATATTCGAACCCCCTTTACTTGCAGGAATACATCTTGGATCTGTCAATTATGTTATGGTAGAAGTCCCACTCACGGCGATCTGGTCGAATTGGGGGAAGCTGTAGGTATTATTGCGGGGCAATCAATTGGGGAACCAGGGACTCAACTAACATTAAGAACTTTTCATACGGGTGGAGTATTCACGGGTGGTACTGCCGAACATGTACGAGCTCCTTCTAACGGAAAAATAAAGTTCAACGAGTATTTGGTTTATCCCACACGTACCCGTCACGGGCATCCTGCTTTTCTATGTTCTATAGACTTGTATGTAACTATTGAGAGTCGGGATATTCTACATAGTGTGAATATTCCTCCCAAAAGTTTGATTTTAGTTCAAAATGATCAATATGTAGAATCTGAACAAGTTATTGCTGAGATTCGTACTGGAACGTCTACTTTTCATTTTAAAGAGAAGGTCCGAAAACATATTTATTCTGAATCAGAGGGGGAAATGCACTGGAGTACCAATGTCTACCATGCACCCGAATATACATATAGTAATGTTCATCTATTACCAAAAACAAGTCATTTATGGCTATTAGCAGGAGGTCCGTGCGGATCCAGTATAGTGTCTTTTTCACTCCACAAAGATCAAGATCAAATAAATGTTCATTCTTTTTCTGTCGACGAAAGATATATCTCTGACTTCTCAATTACTAATGATCAAGTAAGGCATAAATTGTTGGATCCTTCTGTTAAAAAAGATAGGGAAATTTTTGACTATTCAAGACTTGATCAAATCATCTCCAATAGGCATTTGGATTTCATATATCCTTCGATTCTCCAAGAGAATTCTGATTTATTGGCGAAAAGGCGAAGAAATGGATTTATCATTCCATTACAATATGATCCAGAAGGAGAGAAAGAACTAATACCCTCTTTTGGTATTTCGATTGAAATACCCACAAATGGTATTTTACATAGAAATAGTATTCTTGCTTATTTTGACGATCCACAATATAGAAGAAAGAGTTCGGGAATTACTAAATATGGGGCCGTAGAGGTAGATTCAATCGTAAAAAAAGAAGATTTGATTGAGTATCGAGGAGCAAAAGAATTTAGTCCAAAATACAAAATGAAAGTGGATCGGTTTTTTTTTATTCCTGAAGAGGTGCATATCTTACCCGGATCTTCGTACCTAATGGTACGGAACAATAGTATCATTGAAGTAGATACACAACTCGCTTTAAATACAAATACAAGAAGCCGAGTAGGTGGATTAGTCCGAGTGGAGAGAAAAAAAAAAAGTATTGAACTGAAAATTTTTTCTGGAGATATTCATTTTCCCGGAGAGACAGATAAGATATCTAGACACAGCGGCATTTTAATACCACCGGGAATGAAAAAAAAAAATTCTAAGGAATCAACAATTTTGAAAAATTGGATTTATGTCCAACGAATCACACCCATTAAAAAAAAATATTTTGTTTTGGTTCGGCCCGTAATCACATATGAAATAGCTGACGGGATAAATTTATTCACTCAAGATCTCTTGCAGGAAAAAGATAATGTCCAACTTAGAATTGTCAATTATATCCTTTATGGAAACGGAAAGTCAATTCGCGGAATTTTTCACACAAGTATTCAATTAGTTCGGACTTGCTTAGTATTGAATTGGGACCAAGAAAAAAATGGTTCTATAGAAGAAGTTCATGCTTCTCTTGTTGAGGTAAGGGCAAATGATCTGATTCAAAATTTCATAATAATTGAGTTAGTAAAGTCTAGTATTTCATATGCCGGAAAAAGGTATGATACGGCGGGTTCAGGATTGATTCCCAATAATGGATTAGATTGCATCAATATCAACCCTTTTTTTTCTAAAGTGAAGATTTCAGTAGTTACTCAGCATCAAGCAACTATTGGTACATTGTTGAATCAAAATAAGGCTTTGATAATTTTGTCATCATTCAATTGTTCTCGAGTTGGTCCATGTCCATTCAATGGTTCGAAATATAACATCACGGTAAAAGAATTGAATCCCATAATTCTAATTAGGGATTTGTTGGGTCCCCTAGGTACTATTGTATCTAAAATAGTGAACTTTTATTCAGCTTACTATTTAATAACTCATAATCAGATCTTGGTAAACAAATATCGGATACTTGATAATTTGAAAGCGACTTTCCAAGTACTTGAAGTACTTAAATACTGTTTAATAGATGAAAATAGAAGGATTTATAATCCCAACCCATGCAATAACATCATTTTGAATCCATCCCATTTGAATTGGTGCTTTTTACATCACAATTATTGTGAAGAACCATCCACAATAATTAGCATTGGACAATTTATTTGTGAAAATCTATGTCTAGTTAAATATGGAACACACATAAAAAAATCTGGTCAAATTTTAATTGTTCATGTTGATTCCTTAGTTATAAGATCAGCTAAGCCCTATTTGGCTACTCCGGGAGCGACTGTTCACGGACATTACGGAGAAACCCTTTCTGAAGGAGATACATTAGTTACATTTATATATGAAAAATCCCGATCCGGTGACATAACGCAAGGACTTCCAAAAGTGGAGCAAATCTTAGAAGTGCGTTCGATTGGTTCAATATCGATGAACCTTGAAAGGAGAGTTGAAGGTTGGAACGAACGTATACCAAGAATTCTTGGAATTCCTTGGGGATTCTTAATTGGAGCTGAGCTAACTATAGCCCAAAGCCATATCTCTTTGGTTAATAAGATCCAAAAGGTTTATCGATCCCAAGGGGTGCAGATCCATAATAGACATCTAGAGATTATTGTACGACAAGTAACATCAAAAGTGTTGGTTTCAGAAGACGGAATGTCTAATGTTTTTTCGCCTGGAGAATTAATCGGATTGCTGCGAGCAGAACGAGCAGGGCGTGCTTTAGACGAAGCGATCTGTTATCGGGCAATTTTATTAGGAATAACGAGGGCGTCTCTGAATACTCAAAGCTTCATATCTGAAGCAAGTTTTCAAGAAACTGCTAGAGTTTTAGCAAAAGCTGCTCTACGGGGGCGTATTGATTGGTTGAAGGGTCTGAAAGAAAATGTTGTTCTGGGGGGAATTATCCCTATCGGTACCGGATTTAAAAAATTAGTGCACCGTTCAAGGCAAGATAAAAACATTCATTTTGAAATAAAAAAGAAAAATGTATTCAAGTTGGAAATGAGAGATATTTTGTTACACCATCGAGAATTTTTTTGTTCTTGTAGCCCAAAGAATTTCCATGACACATTAGAAAATTCATTTACGCGATTTCATAATTCCTAAGCAGAGATTTTTTCTTTTTCCTTTCTAGTTTTGGTAAGTAAAAAAATTAAGAAAGTAATAAAAAAAAAATGAATGGTTTGGACTATGTATCAATGGTCAACCTCGGTATAAGGTTCCGTAGGAACAATTATTTATTTCTAAAAAAAAAGAGAGAGAAAGCGCGGGAAAAATGACAAGAAGGTATTGGAACATCCATTTGGAAGAGATGATGGAGTCGGGAGTTCTTTTTGGTCATGGTACTAAGAAATGGAATCCTAGAATGGCCCCTTACATTTCTGCAAAGCGTAAAGGTATTCATATTACAAATCTTACTAGAACTGCTCGTTTTTTATCAGAAGCCTGTGATTTAGTTTTTGATGCAGCAAGTCGAGGAAAAACCTTTTTAATGGTTGGTACCAAAAATAAAGCAGCGGATTTAGTAGTCTCAGCTGCAATAAGGGCTCGATGTCATTATGTTAATAAAAAATGGATCGGTGGTATGTTAACGAATTGGTCCACTACAGAAACGAGACTTCATAAGTTCAGAGACTTAAGAGCAGAACAAAAGATGGGGAAACTCAACTGTCTCCCTAAAAGAGATGCAGCAATGTTGAAGAGAAAATTATCCACTTTGCAAACATATCTGGGTGGGATCAAATATATGGCTGGGTTGCCCGATATTGTAATCATCGTTGATCGGCAAGAAGAATATACGGCTCTTCGAGAATGTGTCATTTTGGGAATTCCAACAATTTGTTTAATCGATACAAATTGTGACCCGAATCTTGCAGATATTGCGATTCCAGCCAACGATGACGCTATAGCTTCAATCCGATTGATTCTTAACAAATTAGTATCCGCAATTTGTGAGGGTCGTTCTAGCTATATAAGAAGTCGTTGATTATGATTATGTTATGATTAAGAATAATAAGATTAGTTAATTATTTTTATTTCTTAGATTGGTTACTATTCTTGTCTTGAATTTTTAAAAAGAGATAAAATGGGATATTATGTTATGTGATTTCTTGGTATTTAAAATATATGATTAATGATGAAAGTAGATAAGTTGAAAAAGAGATGGTTGAATCAAAATAATTTTTTTTTAAGTTCGATTTCTGTCAGAGGGCAATATGAATGTTATACCATGTTCCATTAAAACACTCAAAGGATTATACGATATATCAGGTGTAGAAGTAGGCCAACATTTATATTGGCAAATAGGAGGTTTACAAATTCATGCTCAAGTACTTATCACTTCTTGGGTAGTAATTGCTATCTTATTAGGGTCAGTTATCATAACTGTTCGGAATCCACAAACCATTCCGACCGACGGGCAGAATTTCTTTGAATATGTTCTTGAATTTATTCGAGACTTGAGCAAAACTCAGATTGGAGAAGAATATGGGCCTTGGGTTCCCTTTATTGGAACCATGTTCTTATTTATTTTTGTTTCTAATTGGTCTGGAGCTCTTTTACCTTGGAAAATCATACAGTTACCTCATGGAGAGTTGGCCGCCCCCACGAATGATATAAATACTACTGTTGCTTTAGCTTTACCCACGTCCGTGGCATATTTTTATGCGGGTCTTACCAAAAAAGGATTGGCTTATTTTGGAAAATACATTCAACCAACTCCAATCCTTTTACCAATTAACATCCTAGAAGATTTCACAAAACCTTTATCTCTGAGTTTTCGACTTTTCGGGAATATATTGGCGGATGAATTAGTAGTTGTTGTTCTTGTTTCTTTAGTACCTTCAGTAGTTCCTATCCCTGTCATGTTTCTTGGATTATTTACAAGCGGTATTCAAGCTCTCATTTTTGCAACTTTAGCCGCGGCTTATATAGGGGAATCCATGGAGGGTCATCATTGATTAGTTTTCGAAACAGTCTTCTTTTTTTAAACTTACCCCGACTGAGGCAATGCATGGTTCAAGAAAATATACTTGGTTCGGTAACATATACATATATAGATAGAAATAAGAAATACATATGTATAAGAGTTATAAGAGGAAAGATAGACGATATTACGAAGGATGGGTTAGGGATAGGGAGATCACACTAGATATATGTCTATATGTAATGTCTATAAGTCCAGCCACAGTTCCTGTATATCTTTCGACGAATTATTCTAGAATCTGATTCAATAAAAAATGCGGGTGGTTTCCGTTATGAAAGATGTATATGTGATAGTAGATATATATTAGTTATATAGGGTTTATCCCTATCTATATTATTTTTTTTTCGAAGTTTTAGTTACTTCGATTCGATATTTTTTAGTGATCAAATAAGTAATAATTCCTTGGTTGATTGTATCATTAACCATTTTTTTTTGGTGCGAGGAACCTATCATCATGAATCCACTGATTTCTGCCGCTTCCGTTATTGCTGCTGGATTGGCCGTAGGGCTTGCTTCTATTGGACCTGGAGTTGGTCAAGGTACTGCTGCAGGCCAAGCCGTAGAAGGTATTGCGAGACAACCAGAAGCAGAAGGAAAAATAAGAGGCACTTTATTGCTTAGTCTAGCTTTTATGGAAGCTTTAACCATTTATGGGCTCGTTGTGGCATTAGCGCTTTTATTTGCAAATCCTTTTGTTTAATTTAATCCTAGAATGAAAATGTAAAAAAGTGCATTACGCACTTTTTCTTATTTTATTAATTCGTTGCCGTTTGCTTCTGTGAATTATATCACTACTTTACTCCTACAATTATGTATTTGTTGGAACAATATCCCGGGAAGGACTGATTTGGGGATGACGAATTAGTGGATTTGCTCGCTTTCTTCCTTCCCGTCCTTCGGTTAGTACGATGGAATTTTTACTTTCCTTTTAGGAAGTGTTTAAACAAGGGAAATATTTTGCAATTTCTACGAGACCTAGGACCCAACTTAATAAGTATCTTATCAGAAACTTAAAACAAAGAAAAAAATTAAGAAAAAGAAATCGATCAAAAAAGGGCAAGTCAAGTGATACAAAAAGAACTCTGTTCTTTGTTAGTCCTATCTATAAGAGGAGAGCATATGAAAAATGTAACCGATTCTTTCGTTTCCTTAGGCCACTGGCCATCCGCCGGGAGTTTCGGGTTTAATACCGATATTTTAGCAACAAATCTAATAAATCTAAGTGTAGTGCTTGGTGTATTGATTTTTTTTGGAAAGGGAGTGTGTGCGAGTTGTATATTTCAAGAATAAGTTGGACCCAACCGGCTGCACTTTATTTATTTGTGTTATTTATATACATATTTAAATTTTTTTAAGATAAATAAATAGGAAAAAAGTGTACAATCTCGACGAATTCCTTCTGAATAAATTAATAAATCATATGTAAGAACCATAGCATTTCGTTCTTTATTGGTAAGTCAACTTTGATTCTCTATCAACCAATATGAGACCATTAACATGGTTAAAGCTAAACTGTTTGAAGTCCGGGCACAACATGGTACTCTTTCTACCATTATGTTAATACCGAAATGGTTTAAAAAAAGAATAGTTGGTAATTTTTCTGATATATAACACTCATATCAATAAAATTATTTGTTTACTAGAATAAAAAAAAAGGGCGCCCTGTATTTTATTATCCAATATCCAATGCCGAATCGACGACCTATGTATAAGAAAAAAGAGGAATTTTTGGATTTGAATAAAAATTTCATTGAAATTTCAATAAAAATAAAGAAACAACTTTGCTGAATTAGAGATTTTTGTCTGGTCGGAAGAGTCCTTATAATATTCTGGTCTTGTATTGGTTTTGATATGTTTGCATACAAACAGAACTAGAGAGGATAGGCTCATTACATAAAAAAAAAAAATTGAGCGTGAGAGCCAAATGAATCGAAAGATTCATGTTTGGTTCGGGAAGAGATCATGGAAGTTGTAAAATTAATGGTAAGATAATCTACTTTCATTAAATGATTTATTAGATAATCGAAAACAGAGGATTTTGAGTACTAATTCGGAAGAATTGCGTAAAGGGGCCATTGAGCAGCTCGAACGAGCTCGGGCTCGTTTACGGAAAGTGGAAATGGAAGCAGACGAATATCGAATGAATGGATACTCTGAGATAGAACGAGAAAAAGTAAATTTGATTAATGCAACT